CATCGATATTGAATCAATTGAACGCACTTCTAACACCTGTTCCACTTTTGGAAGACCTTGCGTTATATCACCAGATCTTGATTTTTCATATATAAATGTAACTAATGTATCGCCTTCGTAAAGGATTTCCCCATAATGTCCATGAACAGTTGCTCCTGGAGTAGCCAAATAAGGCTTAGCTGATCGTATTACCACAGAGTCAACTTGAACAATTAGAACTTGACCCGATTTTAAATGCGGTCCTTTTTTGGCTATACATACATTTTCACAAAGAAACTGCCCAAGACTAACGATTGGAGATGTCTCTTCACAATAATTGTAATGGAGAAAATACCAATTCAAATGGAATGGATTCAAAATGATGTTACTGCATGAATAGGGATTATAAATTTGACCATTTTCATCCAGTAAATAATATTTAAGTATTTGAAAAATCTGTTTGAAATTGTCAAGTTGCAAATAGTTAGTTACCAAGATCTGATTATGGGTTATTAAATGGGAAAATAAATCAAAATTATAAATTGGAAAACCTGTTCCTAACGGGCCCAACGAATTCCTAATTGGAATTAGGGGGTTCTTTTTGATTGATTCTTTTATCACATTGGGAGATTTTACATTGTTGAATGGGCCTATTCGAAAACAATTGGATGATGACAAAATTATCAAAGATTGAGATTCCTTATTTCGATTCAACAACGCATGGATAGTTCCTTGATTTGGATTAAGGGATTCTTTAATCCTTGCCTTGGAATAGGAATAAATGGAAGAAAATGGATTGACATTAGCGCGATCTGATCCATTCTCAGAGATCAATCCTGAACCCGACAGATCGTTCCTTTTTCCGGTATAAGAAATAGGTGACTTAGCTAAGTCGATTCTTAGAAAATATCTAAGCAAACCATTTGTCCTTATTTCAACAAAGGAAGCACAGGCCTTTTCGATTTTTTTGTCTTGGTCCCAATTCAACACTAAAGAAGTCCGAACTAATTGAATACTTGTGTCCCAAATTTCAAGAATTGGGTCGTAATAAAGGATATAATTGACAACTCGAAGTTGTAGATTATCACTTTCCTGCAAGAGATCCGGCGGGAAAAGTCTTCCTAAATTTATACCATCCGTTTTTTTATATGGGACTACAGGTTGAACCAAAACAAAATACTTTTTTTCATACCTGGAAAGTTTCATTCGTTGGATATAGAGCCAATTTTTCAATTTTTTGTATTCTTTGGAATTTGGTTTTCCCCCTCCTGGCGGTATCAATCGGAATGCCTTATTTGTCTTTCCAGGAAAATGGATATCTCCAGAAAAGATTATCAGTTTCATTTTTTCTGCTTTTTTCTTCACTCGGACCAATCCGCCTACCCGACTTCTTCTATTGAAAGTGATTTGTGTATCTGCCCCAATAATACTATTGTGCCGTACCATTATGGAAGAAGATTCGGCCAAAATGTGGACTTCCACGGGAATAAAAAAAAATGGATTTACTTCCTTTTGGTATTTTGGCCAAAATACCTTGACTCCTCGATACTCAATCAAATCCTCTTCGTTGACGATTGAATTTAGTTCTCTAGTCTCATATTTAGTAAGTCCCGAGCTCTTTCTTATATATCGAGGATCATCGAAATAAGCAAGAATACTATTTCTACGGAGAATACCATTTATGGGGATTTCCATTGAGATACCTGAAGAGGGTATTAGTTGGTTCTCGCCTTCTTGAATCGATTCGAGTGGGATTATGAATCTATTTCTTCGCCTCTTTGCCAATAAATCAGAATTACCGTCGAGAATGGCCGGATATCTGAGATTACAACGACCCGTAGATGTCATTCGATTCAGTTCTGAATAATCAGGAATCCTATCTCCTTTTTGATTTTTACCAGAAAAATACGAACTAAAAAATTTGTGTCTCACTTGATTATTAGTTACTGAGGGGTTAGCAATATATCTTGGCTTGACAGAAAGAGAATAAGCGTTCATTTGATCTTGATCCTTGTGGATCGAACAAGGGCCTAGGCTGTATCTCAAGGGCTCCCCTAATAATATCCATAAATGACTTGTTTTTGGTAAGAGATGAATATTACCATATGTAAATTCAGGTGCATGGTACACATCAGTATTCCAGTGCATTTCGCCTTCTGAGTCAGAATAAATATGTTTTCGAACCTTCTCTTTCAAATTCAAAGTGGATGTTCTCGCGCGAATCTCAGCAATCACTTGTTCTGATTCTACATATTGATCGTTTTGAACTAAAAGAAAACTTTTGGGCGGAATACACACATTGTGTATAATATCTTCACTCTCAATAGTTACATACAAGTCTCTAGAACATAGAAAAGCAGGATGTCCATGACGTGTACGTGTCGGATGAACCAAATCCTCGTTGAATTTTATTTTTCCATTAGAAGGGGCTCGCACATGTTCTGCAGTACCCCCTGTAAATACTCCGCCGGTATGAAAAGTTCTTAATGTTAATTGAGTGCCCGGTTCTCCAATAGATTGACCTGCAATAATACCTACGGCTTCTCCTAATTCGACCAGGTCGTCATGAGCTGGACTCCGGCCATAACATAATTGACAAATCCAAGATGTACTCCTACAAGTAAAGGGGGTTCGAATAGAGATTGGTTGTGCTCTAAAAGTTATGAATCTACTGACAAGTCCAACCCCAATATCTTGATTTCTAGTAGCAATACATCGCGAACCTATATATATATCATCTGCTAATACACGGCCAATTAATGTTTGGATAAAAATCCTGTCCGCCATCATTCCATTTCGAGGACTTACAGAAATACCTCGAACGGTGCCACAATCTGTTCGACGTACAACAATGTGTTGAACTACTTCAACAAGTCTGCGCGTGAGATATCCTGCATCTGATGTTCGGATAGCGGTATCCACAACCCCTTTACGGGCTCCGTAGCAAGAAATAATGTATTCTGTTAAAGACAGTCCTTCGCGTAAATTGCTTTGAATGGGTAAATCAATCATTTGCCCTTGGGGATCCGACATTAATCCTCTCATACCTACTAATTGATGTACCTGAGATGCATTTCCTCTGGCTCCCGAAAAAGACATTATATGGACTGGATTAAAAGGATCGGTCATCCGAAAATTAGGATTCATTTCTTGTCGCAAATATTCACTTGTGGCATACCATATTTCGATCGATTGACGTAATTTTTCTACCGCGTGTACATTCCCATAATGATGGTGTTTTTCCAAAATAAAACTTTGTTGTTCAGCGTCTTGAACTAACCATCTTTTAGAAGGTATTGTTAAAAGATCATCAATTCCTAATGAAATGGATGCGGCGGTAGCTTGTCGGAAACCCAGAGTCTTTACTTGATCCAGGATATGTGATGTATATCCTATTCCATAGTGATCAATAAATCGACTAATAAGCCGTTTCATGGCAGTTCCGTCTATCACTTTATTGTGAAAGACCTGAGTGGGCCGTTCTGCCATCAGTACCTCCATATTGCGCTGAGTAGAATTTGACAATGGGCTTGAGTCAGTGATTGGAAAACTTCCTTTTCTAGATCTTGATTCACGTAGAAATTCTGCAATTATGGTCCTAGTTAACCCGGAGAGACTCGAATTCCCGTTGGTAGCATAGAATTACAACAGCCCTGCCAAAACCCCTGTATGGCTTCTTCTATTTCTCGATAAAGGGAAATATGACCAAGAGTGGTTCGAATATATATATAAAGAATTTCTTTTTTTATACTTCGTACTATTAGATAGTGTCCATAAATCTCATAATAGGTCCCCACAGATTCATAGTGAATTTCGATGGGAGCTTCTCTTGCAGCAATAACGCGTTGATCTAGTCGCCACCGCAGCCACAAAGGACTACCTAAATTGATTCGTTTTTGCCTATAAGCTCCAATTGCATCATAGGGATTACAAAAAAAGGGTTCTTTTTTTTTTGTATACTTATAGTTATTATCTTCATTTTGATAGTTTCTACGATTACATGGATTATACCTATTTACACAAATACCCCGACGATTTCCACTCGTTAAGACATAGAGTCCACTAAGCATATCTTGAGTTGGTGCCGAAATCGGATCCCCGATAGTTGGAGACAAAAGATTCATATGAGAAAACATAAGTAAACGCGCCTCTGCTTGAGCCTCCAAAGATAAAGGCACATGAACAGCCATTTGATCCCCGTCAAAGTCTGCATTGAAGCCCTTACAAACTAATGGATGTAAACAAATAGCGCGCCCTTCCACTAAAACGGGGAGGAATGCCTGTATGCCTAATCTATGCAGAGTAGGCGCTCTATTCAGCAATACAGGATGGTCATCCAGAATTTCCTGAAGTATTTCCCATACAATCGGTTTTTTTTTCCGAATTTGACTCTTAGCAACTCCTATGTTCGAAGCAAGATGTTTTCTAATTAGGTCACGAATTACAAATGCCTGGAAAAGTTCTATTGCTATTTCGCGAGGTAATCCACATCGATGTAATGAAAGTGAAGGGCCCACGACAATCACGGACCGCCCTGAATAATCGACCCGTTTACCAAGCAGAGTCTCGCGAACTCTTCCTTCTTTGCCTTCAATTACATCTGAAAGCGACTTGTAAACTCTATTATGATCATCCCTCATTGGTTGTCCGCAGATTCCATTATCAAGAAGTGCATCCACGGCTTCTTGTAGCAATTTTTCCTGAGATATTATTAATTCTTCTGGCGTAGCTATACTTGTTGTTAATAGATCTGTAAGAGTATTATTCCGATAGATAATTCTTCTATAGATTTCATTAATATCCGAGGTCACTAGTTTATCCTCATCTATATGATAGATTGGTCTCAACTCAGGAGGAAGAACTGGTAATAGACACAAAACCATCCATTTTGGTTCTATATTTGTTCGAATAAAATGCTTAGCCAATTCCATGCGTCTAAGCAAAAAATCTTTTCTTCTTCCAACTTTTCGATCTTCCCATTCATTCCCTGTGGGTTCCTCTTCCTCCAATTCTTTCCATTC